ATTTTTTTTGAAAAAAAGGAAACATTTTCTTTATTATTCAAACGAAAATTTTTGTTAATTTCTTTCGAACCCCCTTTACCCCATAGAGATAGGGAATAAGAGAGGGTATTTTGTTTACCACTGTAGTTTTGAAAATGAACATTTAAATGTCCCTCAAAAGTAAGTAAATAGATACGAAACATATAAAATGCGGTTAATCCTGCTGTTGACCAAGCTATTATTGCGAAAATCGGTGAATACAACCAACTATCATTAAGAATTTCATCTTTGGACCAAAAACAGGCAAGAGGTGGAATACCACAAAGAGAAAGTGTACCTAATAAAAAAGACGTTTTGGTAATTGGTACATGTTTTGTTAAACCTCCCATAAGAACCATATTCTGACTTTTATCTGGAGAATAACCAACAATAGTTTCCATTGAATGAATAACAGATCCGGATCCTAAAAATAATAATGCTTTGGAATAAGCATGAGTAATCAAATGAAATAAAGCATTTCGATAAGACCCCATACCCAGAGCTAACATCATATAACCCAATTGAGACATTGTGGAATAGGCTAAGCCCCTTTTAATGTCTTTTTGAGCAAGAGATAAAGTCGCTCCTAAGAATACTGTTATGATTCCTATCAATGCGATAAAATTCATTATATAGGGTATAACTATAAAAAGAGGAAGAAGGCGAGCTACAAGAAAAATTCCCGCGACTACCATAGTCGCAGCATGGATAAGAGCCGAAATAGGGGTAGGTCCCTCCATGGCATCAGGTAACCATACATGAAGTGGAAATTGTGCAGATTTAGCAATTGCACCGGCAAATAATAGAACTGCACATAAAGTAGCAAATATCAAATTAACCTCATTATTCGAAATCAAATTTTTGAAGATTTCAAATAAATTTCGAAATTCGAAACTGCCTGTTATCCAATAAAAACCTAAAATTCCTAATAACAAACCAAAATCGCCTAAACGATTAGTTATAAACGCTTTTTGACAAGCATTTGCCGCAGCAGGTCGTGCAAACCAAAATCCTATTAATAGATAGGAACACATTCCAACTAATTCCCAAAAAATATAAATTTGTATCAAATTAGAACTAGTAACTAATCCTAACATGGACGTACTAAAAAAACTCATATAAGCAAAAAATCTCAAATATCCTTGATCATGAGACATATAATTATCACTATAAATAAGAACCATAATTCCAACAGTAGTGATTAATATTGACATAATAGAAGTAAGTGGGTCGATCAAGTAGCCGAATTCTAAAGAAAAATCATTATTAATGGTCCAAGACCATATATATTGGTAGATGGAACTTCTATTGATTTGTTGAATAGACAAATTGATTGAAAAAATCATGACTATACTTAACAATAAAATACTCAGAAAAGCCCATATACGGCGAATATTTTTTGTTGCTGTCGGAAAAAGAAGAAGCCCCACTCCTATTAACATAGGAACCATAAGTGGAAGCAAGGGTATGATCCACGCATATTGATATGTCTGTTCCATAAAAAAAAAGTTTTTTAATTCTTACTTAATTGTTTCCGATTCGCCGGATCTTTGAAAGAAGTCAATAGAAAAAAAAGATATGCATTAACTTAAACGAACTTCAATAATATTATTATTTTATAATTTTTATTTATTCTGAGTCTCTGCTAAATACTTAAAATATTCAAATCAAGAAGTTCTAATTGGTCAAATGATATAAGCGAGATTCATTACGAGTGTCAAAATTGAAATTAATATAAACAAAGGGAATTTGGTTTTTTAATTTCATTAAGCAGGAGTGAAGTTTATATCTTACACTTTCTAAATTTGTTAAAATAAAATGTAGAACAACTACAATCGACAAAAAGAAATAGAATAAAAGAGTCTTTTGAATTATTTATAAGATTTATAAGTTTAAGATTATAAGTTTAAGGTTTAAGTTCAATCAATTCGATTTACACGGCACGGTAGCTTCTATAGCTATAGCTTGAAATAATATAAAAATACAAAAAGAAATACAAACTATTCTTTTTAAGGACATTTTATTTTTATATAATAACAATATAAATATTATAACAATTTTGTGACAATTTTGAAAAAAAAAGAATATTAGTTAGAGAATAAATAGATAATGAACAATAAGCAATGATTACACTAGATGTCTTTCACATCCAGCTAAACTAATAAATAATTTCTTCATTTTAAAATGGCAGTTCCAAAAAAACGTACTTCTATATCAAAAAAGCGTATTCGTAAAAATATTTGGAAAGGGAGGGGATATTGGACAGCGTTAAAAGCTTTTTCGTTAGGAAAGTCTCTTTCTACAGGAAAGTCAAAAAGTTTTGTTGTGCGGCAAACAACTAAATAATAAAAAAGATTTGAATAATCTAAATCCACTTAACTGAAAAATTTGATTTATTTTCTTGAATCAAAACTTCAAATTAAAGATTTCCATTACCTATTCTTAATTGAACTTATCCATATGAAATTGAACTGGCTTCACC